ATCTCTTGGTCTCTAGGAAAAGATCCCATGTGTCATTGTGATGAAGTGCACTAAGTTCTTCTTTCATGGCCGCATACCCAAGAAGACTATTTAAAGCAGAACGAACTGAACGAGGCTCAGAAAAAGAAAAGTGAGCAGAGTGAAGAAGACCATAGTGCAGATCCCTGTAAATCATCAGCTTGATGGTCCCATCTCGAATCCGGATCGTCATATGATGTGTAGATGTCAAGTCAGCAAAAGGACCTAGTACAGTTGGTACATCAGAAGTACTATTTGATTTATCAAAGACGATAGGTGAATCATCATAGTCCCTAGACTGTGATGTTCCCATGGAAGAGATAGCAGGCTCTACTGCAGAGGATGCTGAAATAATAACAGCAAAAAGAACAACAGAAAAATCACCAGCAGAAAGAAAGATCATCAGGTACTTGTGATATGTTGTCCGGCAAGTCAGCAAAAACATGCTGAGCAGAAGACCTGACCAAGGTAAGTAATCTTTACTTACTTACGACTCTTGAACGCAGATGTGGGCGGGAAGAAGATATTCACTGACTTAGAGCCTGTCAAGTGGAGCCTTCGTGTACCAATTTCAGTGGTTGAGTTTCGAACTCTCGTCATCTTCTTCTTCTTTTTGGAAAGTCTCATCTCAAATAGTCATCAGAAACAAGCTAGCCGAGCATTGACTTGGGTGTGGTTGGAGTATGATGCCCCAACGGATAGATCTCCATCAACATGGGAGTTTTCCCGGATCAATGTCTGGTCCTTTTTATTCCTTCTCTCTCTCTTGCTTCCTCATCTGTGACTGAAGCTTCCACATGAGCTTTACTTTCTTATCTGAGTAGACTGAAAGTTCTACTTTTCGTTTTTGGGAGGCCTAAGGACTGCAGCTTCTTCTGTAACAGCTTTTTTCAACCTCCCCTCGGGAAGTACGGTAAGAGGAGTAGCCTATCTTCTATCTAGCCTTGAGCCCGGTATCTTGATTGCTGCTACTTTGATTTAGCCCGAGCCGGTGCCGGGGCCAGCGTCTATTAATAAGGGGATAGCCGGCTTATTTCGCTCCTAAATCCATTTAGCCTTTCTCCGGAACTACTTTTAATACCGATACTGGACCACCTTCCCAAACCAAATAAAATGCAACTGATTCAAGAACAGCAAGAACAGCTGCTCACTCGGTCGTAGGGAAAAGAGTAAGTGATAGTCATCCATCGCCTTGAGCGGAGCCTGGTCTGGGATCGAGCCCTTCTGCCCTTCCTAAGGATCATGGGTCACGAGATTCGAATTCGTTCAAATCAAATACAAATAGGCCCTCTGCCCTGATTCAACTTCTCCCAAGGGGCAATCAAGCCTTTGAAAGCTGTCCAATCGGTCTAGTTTAGAGAGCCTAGATTCTCTTCTCCCCGTACGGATCCATGTTCCGCCTTCTTTCAGTCCTAAATCAGTTAAGCGGCACTCATCCCTTTCTTGGCCACTTAAGGTTTCGCATCTCTCAAGCCCTGGTTGGCTACTGACTTGGCTTCGTTCACTCAACAATCATTGAATCCGGATCCGGAAGTGACTGAACTCCCTTTTGAGCTAACTGCATCGGTTATGCCGACAACAACATATTCTCTAGCAAAAGAAAGCACTGACCTAGACTAGACCTCTTCTACCGAAGGAAATCCCGATCCCGCATTTGAGAAAGTTTAGCTATGCCCACAGCTCTTTCAAAGGAAAGCAGTCTTTTCAAGAAGAAAGTCACAGTCACACCGCCAATAGGCGGAAGAAGAGATTCCCAGCTACTGACTCTAATAAGACTAATAGCCGTACCGCAGAAAGAAGGTCAACCTCACCCCAGGTAATCACAGCTTTCTTCCCCTTAGGTCAAAGAGTCAGAACTCGCTTTCGAGCTAACCTTACATGGAGCTACCTGCCAACAAGCAACAAGAGTTCTCATTCACGGCTAACTAAGCATTCGTTCGGAGTTGACAGGGGAGAGGGCGTACTTTCCTATATTATGTTATGATGGATAGGCTGGCTGCACTCCCTTTGAGGTAAGAACAGTTCCTTTTGATTCAATTGCAAGAAAACAACCTATTTTTCTAGTTTTATACGAACACTAAGCCAAACAGTCTATTTATACGGATTCCTAAAAAATGAAAAAATAGACTATCATAATAAAGATATGACAGAAGCATCACTCTGTCTGTTGGATGCCCTTCTTCCTGGCAAGATCAGATCAAGAATCGCCTTTGGCTAGGAAAGCACAGTCAGACTAGTGCCACGCCCAAAGCACCAAGACTGCTTATTCCGCGAAAACTGCAAAGAGACAGGACCAGGACAGTAAAGAGAAAAGACCTCTTATGCCGGAAAAGTCATAAAGTCAAGTGCTAACGTGCAGCTCCCATTCCGAATCCAAGAGAAACCCTAAGAGAAGACCATGCTACCATTAAGCATGCTACCAGTCCTAGCTGGCACCGAAGCCAAGGGAAAGCATTTGAACAAGAGGAATGAAAGAAGAGCTTATTCGTATTCAATGCTAGCCGACCCAGCCTCCCAGATCCGCATCCGCGAGTGGTGTGACGACGACCAAGCCAATCTTGACATTTAAAATAACGATTTGAATGTAATCTGACTCGGGAAAAGAGAGAACAAGCAGAAGTGATCTTCTTTCTCTTTTATATGAGAGGACTGCTGCCACTTCCTTATTACCATTTAGACAATCTCCGATCTACGCCTGGGTCAGGAGATTCTTATTAGTGGAAAATAGCCCTAGCTAGATTAACTCCCGGTGAAATAGCAGCTACGCCCCTTGGTCCCGAGCGTTTGAACTAATCCGAGTCTCTTGAGCTCTTTATGGCAGCTAGTCTAGATCGATTCCTAACAGGATTGGCAAATCTTTCTTTGTTAAGACAGAGGAGAGCGAAGGAGAGGCCTTTGGAGGTTCGGGAATGACTAAAGCACTACTAAAAAGGGCAGAGAAAGCCAAAGACAAGTGAACGGATTGACTAAGCCAATCATGAATGACCACCTAAGGAAGCGGCTAGGCTAAGGCTAAGAGGAGCAAGCAAAGGCAGAAGGAAGACCTTCCATTCTTGCACAGAGCCTCTTACTCGAAAAGTGGATAGGCAGCAAGCACAACTGGATCCCCTCATCTCTTATAGATTCTCGTTCTTCCATATATCCCTTCAAAGCCAAGCCTTATCTTCGTCTCAGAACTCAAGCCCCTTCCCTTTACTCCATAGGGCCTTCCCCTATTCCCCTGAACTCTATATACTTTGGTTAATAATCTTCTATCTCTGGTCATTGGTCCAAGGTCAGCTCTTGTGTATGGAACGGAGCTCCTCTCCTGACAGTCGAGTGGCTTACGCTCCTACCTAGTGGCAAAAGTACTAAAGCCCAATTTCCCTCAATAGCTGGACCTTGGAATCGATCAAGTGTTAACTCACCTATGGGCGAAATCCCCCAAGCTCATTTTCCTTAGGGAGTGGGGTCTCATTTCGAAACTTATCTATCTCACCTAGCAGCAAAACCAGTACTTTTTGCCATCTTTGAGGGGGTCATCTCTATAATAAAAACAGGAAAAAGCGAAAAATCCCGGTGTGGCAGACAAAACTCACTTTTGAGGGTCCATTGTAGAGTGAAAACGAGCTTAAGCCGACGGGGTGGGCAGAACTCGATTGAACCTTCGTGCTAGCTATGTAGTGAGACCAGCTCGACCGCTTTCGCACACGGGAAGACAACCCCTTTCTTTCTCACGGAGGGTGGAATGATCGGGCAATGCCATGAACAGATGCCTACATGGTGGAAGTATCCTACTCTGATTGATCTACCCCGCCTTGTGAGATGAGACTCCCTTTATTCGGTGAATTGTAGGCTGCAACTAGTGGGTTCTCTTCAAAGTATTAAAGGTCCACTCATTAACCTTACCAGTTGACGAGTAGTACAAGACTCAACTATAGAGATAACCTAGCCAATTATCTTATAGAAGGTGCTTCCTTACCTCTACTCGACCGGAGGCACCCTCTGCCGCCGTTACAATGGGAATGCATCCGCCCGGAGGGAAATGAGAGGCCGATCGATGGAAACGAAACTTGTAGTCAGTGTTCTACGGCTAGTAAGGCTAAAGTCGCTTTTAATGAGGAAGGAGAAGAGGCTAGTTCGTGGCTTGGTCTTCACTGACACACTATCTGACCTTTAAGGTTTAGTGAAATTTAGAATACGGCAGCAAAGATTGTAGTTAGTTGCTACATTGCTATATTTTAGTTACTAGATGGGATGCATTCTAAACCCATGCACCGCCAATCTCTACTATTTGAGATAGTTGAAAAGGGGCGTAGCGCTTGCTTACTCGAAAGATTTAGGACTAATTCGTGCCTAATTCCAATTGAAAGCGTGACAGTTTATGGAAACCCGGGAATTTTGTCCTAATCCTATCTTCTCGGAGATAGTAGAGCACTCGCTTCGACAGTTGTGATTGCGCTTTTTAATGAGGAAAGTGCCTGGCCTGGAATACCATCTTTAAGAGAGAAAGTTCCTTGCCGAAAGCAATCCAAGGCTCTCTCAAATCAAAAAGGCAGAAGAGGAATCGGTTGTGCTTGGGTACCTATGAAACTTCTTCCTCAAATGTCATTGCGTGGATTAGCGCAGTAGCAGGAGTGTCAGCTATCACCCTATTTTTCTCTCTTGCTTACGGTTCTTTTGACTCTTTGGAAGAATGGGTTATTTGCAAGAATTGGTAGAAGATATCCACGAGCATAGGCTGTTCGGATGCTAGAGAGGCACATTTTTTTGTTTATTGATATCCCCGAAGAGGATTTTTTTACAATTGACTGTTTAAAGGAAGTGCCATCCCTAGCCAATGCAGGCCAACTGGGAAGAGAAGGGAATCCACTTGAAGGGCTTGTTCGAGAATATAGCTATCTGGAACTGACATACTTAAGAGCGGAATCCAACACAAGAGGAATGTCGGACATGAATGAGCAGACATCTTTCCCATTAGTAAGGGAAGGAAAGGCACTGACATAATAGAGGGGCCTTATCCGCGCGAAGAGGGGATTTCCGTTTCGTTTAGGGTGCTACTCTTTGACACAGATGTGGGACTTGATTAGCTCCTATTAGACTTTCATGTCCGAGTTCCTCACTGGGAAGCTGTTCTATGTACGGTATCTTAAGACAGATCCCGGAAAAGTTTTTATAAGCCCCATGACATTTGCGTATTTCAAGTTTGTCAGACCATATTCCAAGCGGAGTTTAGATATAGATGCTCCTGAATGGGAGTGTAGACGGGTCTTAGTCTAAGTCTTATTTTCTTTTTATTAATGAGTAAGTTAAGGTATTTCAATTGAAGTCTTTTTTGAATTTCACTATATTCAAAAGTTGGGTCAGAAACAAATAACTACAGATGTCTTCCACGGTTCGGGGCTAGCTCTCGTTTCTGCTTTGCTCTAAAATAGGCTCTTTTTTGCCCTCTTCCACACGGACCTTGGCTATTTTGTTTTACCCGAATAAGGACCCCAATTCCATTTTGTTGGAGGCGCCTTCCCTCTTCTCTTTTTAAGAGTAGTCGGGGAGCCAGGCGCATAGAAAGAGGGACATCCATCGGTAAGCCAAGAAGAACAATGGGGAAGCAGCCCCGGCCAATCAAGCATGTAGACAGACGAAAGATAGCAAACTAGCTCATCAGTACAGCTAATTGATTCGTTAGGTGACATGAGTTACACAAGCGAATAGGAAATCTTAACCTACCTCGCTTTCTTCTTCTGGTTTAGTAAATAAAGGGCTGCTTTGCCCGCTGTTCCAGTATTTGCTTGACCCGTCTCTATTTATAATCAATAGTCAGACTGGCTAGAAGCTTCCGGGGAATAGTGACTCTAATAGTAAGCAGAAAGCCGAAAAAAAATCGAATAGTTGAAAGAAGCCTCTCGAAGCGGAAGTAAGCGCAGAGATGGCACCACCGGTTTAGTTTATAAGACTTCGCCTCTTTGTTAAGGTGTTTGGGTTCAGCAACATCAACTTCTTTTTTTTAGGCGGATTTGCCAGCGTTGACATTTGACGTTTCGGGGAGCCCATTTACTGACATTGATGAGACCCTTTAGGGGGAACTTGAACGGGGCAAGAAATCGAGGAATTTCTCTTTTGATTTGCCTTCTCAGGCGTTCACTTCTAAAAAGGCATTTCCTTCTAAAAGGGGAAAAAATGGAAACTCGAGATTCTGTCGGGTGAGGCCTGTTGACCAACTTGAACTCTATTTGAAACGGAAGACGATGATATTAGGCATAGTAAGAAGCCTAAAGTAGAATAGTCAGTGAGGGCTGGCACTAGTCCTTTCTTGCTTGCCTTTTAATTTCCCCGTTCTGGGATAGCTATAAGAGGAAGCCTCTAGTAGAATGTAGATGGGGAGGCCTAAAAAACAGAGTAAGAGAAAATCCTATGAGACTGTGATTACGGCTGCACGCCCGGGCACGAACTACCCTTAAGCTTAAGGGAAGGGGATGATTCGCAAGAGCTTTCCTTTCTAGTCAGTATGGATGTTCCCTTGTCTTTCTTTCTTGTCTTTTTTTGAGGGCCTTACCTATAACAACTACTGGGAGAGGAAACTGAGCTCCAAAGCTTCCCTTCAAAGCGTTACCCTTCCCTTTTCAGTTTTCGAAAAAGCTTCTTTCCGCTAGAAGATTACCTCAAGAAGAGGAAAGGAGTTCCGGCTTGCTTCGCATAGGCTACACAAGCCAGGGGGTAACTTGGTTTGAGTTCCTTTCTGTGGGGGCTTTGCCCCCGTTCCTAGACCAGAAGGGTCAACCTAGCTGGAAGAATAGTCAGTAGAATAGTTCAAACCAGAAGATTAAGGCCCTTAAGCCTAGAGAGAAGCCTCTCTTTTAACGGGAAAGAAAAGATTTTGTCTACCGTTTCCTTCTAGCCAGCTTCGGATGTCGCTGGTCTTTTCTTGAAAGAGTAAGATGCCCATGATCCTTACATTCTGGAAGGGGTAACCCTAGATGAAGAAGAAAAACAGGAAGGTTTGACCTACGCTAGATTATAGGAGGAAGACTCCGTAGAATAGTCAGCAGCCTAGCGTAGCGGCCAAGGCTTTACAATACAATAGTAATCATAAGCTTGGGTGTCATTGGTCTTTCTTTATATGAAGATGACATTCTTTAAATAGTCTGCTTCGTAAGCTTGTGATATCAGAAGTAAAGCTTGTCTTTCTTTGTTTGCTTTCTTTCTGTATATGGAAAAACGTATATATCTTTACTATCAGTTACTGGATCTTCTTTTTGTAAGCGTTACTTGTGTTACTAATAGTCTAGAAGTTATCCCGGAGAGGGGTGTTCTAGATAGAGGAATCCTAGTTCTAGGCTTATTCTATTTTATCTTCCCATTCGTAGAGTAAGCCTAGTAGGAAGCTTTTCTTTTTGTCCCCTTCGCTTTCAGTAGGAGATGGGGGTGGCGCTGGTCTTTCTTTAATTTACGGCTCCCCTTTCCTGTTCTAGTTCTAAAAGAGTCAGTCTAGCTATAAGAGTCAACCTATCTTAGTCTATAATCAATCCCGCGAAGTTCACGAGTAGGATAAGTAGTCTTTACTCGGAGTAGTAACTAGGATAAGTAGCTATCTTTATTTTACAGTAAGATGAGTAGTAGCGGGTCAAGGTAAAGTCTTAGTATAATAATAATTTCATTTTCCCGGTATTTTTCAATGAAATGACTTTTCTGCCCATAGACGGACATTGAAATCGTGCCACTTTTCATTTTCCCGTGATTTTGGCATAAAAAAGACAGATATTACTTAAGAGAAAGACTGGCTACTGCCTGGCTTTCGACGACTCAAACTAGGAGTGACCATCGTTTTCTTGTAGTTGCCATAAGAACCGACTGAACACAAAGCAGCCAATCGAAACCAACCTTCGAAGAGACACGAATCACATAGTTGTATCAGACTGCTTGTCTTCTTGTAGTTGGGTCCCCAAGTTTTTGGAATGCTCCAATTTCTACTTGAGCATCCAAATCTGGGTCAATACCAGCAAAAAACATCTCTGAACAAGGTTCTAGCCCCATGCCAAATGTGTCCGAAGAAAAAGAGCAGGGCAAAGGAAGCATGTCCAAAAGTAAACCAACCCCTTGGACTACTACGAAAAACACCATCCGATTTCAAAGTAGCACGATCTAATTCAAAAATTTCCCCCAATTGAGCACGTCTAGCATATTTTTTCACAGTCGCAGGATCGCTATAACTGACTCCATTGAGTTCGCCACCATAGAACTCAACAGTTACACCCGACTTGTTCGACGCTATACTTAGATTCTGCTCTTCGAAAAGGAACATCGGCTCTAACAATTCCGTCTCCGTCTATCAAAACGACTGGAAATGTTTCAAAAAAAAGTAGGCATACGTCGTACAAAGAGTTCACGTCCTTCTTTATCTCTAAATATAGGGTGTCCTAACCATCCAACAGCTATTCCATCCCCGTTGTCCATTGAGCCTGCTCTGAATAATCCTCCTTTTGCCGGATTATTGCCAATGTAATCATAAAAAGCGAATTTATCGGGAATTTTAGACCAAACTTCTGAGAAACTTAGATTTTCAGCTAGCCCAGCACTAACTCTTCGATATATTTCTTGCTGAAAGTATCCCTGATCCCATTGATAACGAGTGGGACCAAATAATTCGATCGGGGTAGTTGCTGAACCATACCACATAGTTCCGGCAACAACAAAAGCTGCAAAAAAGACAGCAGCGATGCTGCTGGAAAGGACAGTTTCAATATTGCCCATACGTAATCCTTTGTATAGACGTTGGGGCGGACGGACACTAAGATGGAATAGACCTGCTAATATACCCAATGTCCCTGCTGCAATATGATGAGAGACTATTCCTCCCGGAACAAAAGGATCAAAACCTTCCACGCCCCATGCTGGATTTACAGATTGTACTTTTCCAGTTAGTCCATAAGGATCGGACACCCATATTCCAGGACCATATAATCCTGTTACATGAAATGCACCAAAACCAAAACAAGCCACCCCAGAGAGAAATAAATGAATTCCAAAAATCTTAGGCAAATCCAAAGAAGGTTTTCCTGTACGTTCATCACAAAATATTTCTAGATCCCAATACACCCAATGCCAAATAGCTGCTAAAAAACACAAGCCAGAAAAGACAATATGTGCCCCGGCCACACCTTCGTAACTCCAAATACCGGGATCCCTTATAGTTCCCCCTGTGATACTCCAACCGCCCCATGAATTGTTTATTCCTAAACGAGTCATGAAGGGTATAACGAACATACCCTGTCTCCACATTGGATCAAGAACAGGGTCAGAAGGATCAAAAACTGCTAATTCATATAGAGCCATCGAACCGGCCCAACCAGCAACCAGAGCTGTATGCATTATATGGACAGAAATCAACCGACCGGGATCATTCAATACGACAGTATGAACACGATACCAAGGCAAACCCATAGAAATACCCCTTTATCAAATATCAAAGAAAAATAGACATAACTTTATTGCATTGGAAAAGACTATGACTATGCAATGGACCCTTGTTCATTGGATTATCACGGAGCAAGGGTGAATATTTGTTCTATTCTGTTGGTAATAATGGAACAATGATGATTGTAAGAACAAAGCGAAGCAGATCTATTCTATACCCAATAAGTACCAATACGCAATGGTAGGTTGATACCATTTTCTATCTGCGAATGTGCCCATACTTGTTCATCATTGAAAGGCTATATTCGTAAGAATTTTCATTTATTCATTCTATCTTCCTTTTTTATTTTATGAACTTTTTGAATCTATGCAGAAAATATGATAAAGGTTAATATTAGGAAGACAAGAAACCCATTTTTACGTTTCCACATCAAAGTGAAATATAGTACTTAATTCTTTTATTTCTGTTAATGCCTATTGGTGTTCCAAAAGTACCCTTTCGAAGTCCTGGGGAGGAAGATGCATCTTGGGTTGACGTATAGTGCGACTTGTCAGATATATTGGGTCATAAGGGCTAGATCGACATCTCCAT